AACCGGATCGGAAAAAAGAGGGATTCTAGTTGTAAGATATCTAATGAAACCGTAGCTGGAATTGAGATCTCATTCAAAGAGAAAGATAGCAAATATCTGGAGTTTCTTTTTTTATCCTATACGGATGATCCGATCCGCAAGGACCATGATTGGGAATTGTTTGATCGTCTTTCTCCGAGGAAGAAGCGAAACATAATCAACTTGAATTCGGGACAGCTATTCGAAATCTTAGGGAAAGACTTGATTTGTTATCTCATGTCTGCTTTTCGTGAAAAAAGACCAATTGAAGGGGAGGTTTTCTTCAAACAACAAGGAGCTGAGGCAACTATTCAATCAAATGATATTGAGCATGTTTCCCATCTCTTCTCGAGAAACAAGTGGGGTATTTCTTTGCAAAATTGTGCTCAATTTCATATGTGGCAATTCCGCCAAGATCTCTTCGTTAGTTGGGGGAAGAATCAGCACGAATCGGATTTTTTGAGGAACGTATCGAGAGAGAATTTGATTTGGTTAGACAATGTGTGGTTGGTAAACAAGGATCGGTTTTTTAGCAAGGTACGGAATGTATTGTCAAATATTCAATATGATTCCACAAGATCTATTTTCGTTCAAGTAAGGGATTCTAGCCAATTGAAAGGATCTTCTGATCAATCCATAGATCATTTCGATTCCATTAGAAATGAGGATTCGGAATATCACACATTGATCGATCAAACAGAGATTCAGCAACTAAAAGAAAGATCGATTCTTTTGGATCCTTCCTTTCTTCAAACGGAACGAACAGAGATAGAATCAGATCGATTCCCGAAATGCCTTTTTGGATCTTCCTCAATGTCCCGGCTATTCACGGAACGTGAGAAGCAGATGAATGATCATCTGCTTCCGGAAGAAATCGAAGAATTTCTTGGGAATCCTACAAGATCAATTCGTTCTTTTTTCTCTGACAGATGGTCAGAACTTCATCTGGGTTCGAATCCTACTGAGAGGTCCACTAGAGATCAGAAATTTTTGAAGAAAAAACAAGATGTTTCTTTTGTCCCTTCCAGGCGATCGGAAAATAAAGAAATGGTTGATATATTCAAGATAATTACGTATTTACAAAATACCGCCTCAATTCATCCTATTTCATCAGATCCGGGATGTGATATGGTTCCGAAGGATGAACCGGATATGGACAGTTCCAATAAGATTTCATTCTTGAAAAAAAATCCATTTTTTGATTTATTTCATCTATTCCATGACCGGAACAAAGGGGGATACACGTTACACCACGATTTTGAATCAGAAGAGAGATTTCAAGAAATGGCAGATCTATTCACTCTATCAATAACCGAGCCGGATCTGGTGTATCATAGGGGATTTGCCTTTTCTATTGATTCCTACGGGTTGGATCAAAAAAAATTCTTGAATGAGGTATTCAACTCCAGAGATGAATCGAAAAAGAAATCTTTATTGGTTCTACCTCCTCTTTTTTATGAAGAGAATGAATCTTTTTATCGAAGGATCAGAAAAAAATCGGTCCGGATCTACTGCGGGAATGATTTGGAAGATCCAAAACTAAAAACAGCGGTATTTGCTAGCAACAACATAATGGAGGCAGTCAATCAATATAGATTGATCCGAAATCTGATTCAAATCCAATATAGCACCTATGGGTACATAAGAAATGTATCGAATCGATTCTTTTTAATGAATAGATCCGATCGCAACTTCGAATATGGAATTCAAAGGGATCGAATAGGAAATGATACTCTGAATCATATAACTATAATGAAATATACGATCAACCAACATTTATCGAATTTGAAAAAGAGTCAGAAGAAATGGTTTGATCCTCTTATTTCTCGAACCGAGAGATCCATGAATCGGGATCCTGATGCATATAGATACAAATGTTCCAATGGGAGCAAGAATTTCCAGGAACATTTGGAACATTTCGTTTCTGAACAGAAGAACCGTTTTCAAGTAGTGTTCAATCGATTACGTATTAATCAATATTCGATTGATTGGTCCGAGGCTATCGACAAACAAGATTTGTCTAAGTCACTTCCTCTCTTTTTGTCCAAGTCACTTCCCTTTTTGTCCAAGTCACTTCCCCTTTTCTTTGTGAGTATCGGGAATATCCCCATTCATAGGTCCGAGATCCACATCTATGAATTGAAAGGTCCGAATGATCAACTCTGCAATCAGTTGTTAGAATCAATAGGTGTTCAAATCGTTCATTTGAATAAATTGAAACCCTTTTTATTTTTATTGGATGATCATGATACTTCCCAAAGACCGAAATTCTTGATCAATGGAGGAACAATATTACCATTTTTGTTCAAAAAGATACCAAAGTGGATGATTGACTCATTCCATACTAGAAATAATCGCAGGAAATCCTTTGATAACACGGATTCCTATTTCTCAATGATATCCCAGGATCGAGACAATTGGCTGAATCCCGTGAAACCATTTCATAGAAGTTCATTGATATCTTCTTTTTATAAAGCAAATC